TAATTTATTATTAACTTAATAATCTTATAAAAGTATTATTATAAAAATATTTAATTAAAAGAATAATTTGAGTTAATTTATTAAAAGATATTATTAATATGAACATTAATAAAACTAATTATATAATTGTTATTTATTAAATACACTATATAAATTAACTTTACCAATAATAAAAAGATTATGATTGCAATATATTATTGATTTATTTATTTATTAATTATATATTAAACCTGATACAGAATAATGTAGACCATCTAATATTACTGCAGGATATATACCAAAGAATACAGCAGGTACTACAAGACTAATTAATAAAATAAATTCTCTTTTACTTAAATCTTTAACATAATTAAAGAAATATGAAGAAAATTGTCCACCAAAAGCTATTCTATTAAACATAAATATAGTATATGCAGCAGAGAATACTATAGAAGTACTAGCTAATACACCTAATACCGAGATTCTTTCAAATATACCATAAAGAGACATAAATTCTCCTATAAAGTTTAAAGTTAATGGTGAACCACAATTACCTAAAGATAATATATAAAATAATATACAGAAAATAGGCATTAATTGTGCCATTCCTCTATAATATGTTATTAATCTTGTTGAAGATCTATCATATAAAATACCTCCTACACAAATAAATAAACCAGATGATACAAATCCATGTGCTAAACCTAAAGCAATTGCACCTTCTATACCTTGTATTGTATTACTAAAAGCACTTAATAAATAAACAGCTGCATGAGAAACCGATGAATAAGCTATTAATTCTTTAATATCTATTGTTCTTAATGTACTAAAACTAGCATAAAGTATAGTTATTACACCTATAACATAAACTATATATGTATAATCCATACTAGCTTTAGGTAATAAAGGTAATATTAATCTAAATATACCATATAAACTTAATTTTAATACAATACCGGCTAATATAATACTTCCTGCTAATGGTGATTCAACGTGTGCTTTTAATAATCAAGTGTTTAAAAAAATTGTTGGTGTTTTAACAGCAAAAGATATAAATATTCCATAAAATAAAAATAATTGAGTTATATAACTAAAATTTGCTTTAGATAATGCATCAAAATCTGTAGCACCCATAATAGAAGACATAGTTATTATAGAAAGTAACATAAATAATGAACCTAATAATGTATATAAAAATAAATAAAAACTAGCTCTAACTTTATCACTAGAACCAAATAATCCTATTAATAAAAATAAAGGTGGTAATATACTTTCAAAAAAAATATAAAATAATAATATATCTAAAACTAAAAAAACAGCTAATAATAATGTTTCTAATAATAATATTATTATTACAAATGATAATACATTTTTAGAATCTATAGAATTTCAATTAGCTACTAATGATATAGGCATAATCATAGTTGTTAATAATAAGAAATAAATAGAAATACCATCTATACCTAAATATAAATCAAAATAACTTATTTTATATATTTCTTCTAATTGAATGTATTGAAATTGTTTGCTGCTGAAATCAAATAATATAAATATTATCATTGATAATATTAAATTAATTATTAAAGTTGTTAAACCGATAGTTTTAATTTGATTATTAGATTGTTGATATGAAGCTGAAAATATAATAAAAAATATACCTATTAAAGGTATTAATAATAAGGAAAATAAATATATCATAATATTTTGAAAAAATAATAATAAACTAACAATAATTTAATTAACATCTAATATATCTATTAGATCAATAAAATACTAATTAATAATACATACTTTATAATAATGTTATATTAGAAGGTATAATATTTAAACCTATAACTATACAAGGTAATAATACAACATAAGCTATAATAATAGGTAATAATATTGTTCAACATACTGACATTAATTGATCAAATCTAATTCTAGGAAATGAAGCTCTTACTCAAATAAATACAAATATAAGGAAAGCTGTTTTTATTGCTAAATTTAAACTAGATAAACCATTAATTAAATAATCAGAAAATAAAGAATTAAAATCACAAGCATTATAACCAAAGAATACTATAAATGTATTAATAAAATATAAAATAGTATTTAATGGTAATATATTTAAATAACCACCTAAAAATAAAACACTACTTAATATACAAATTAATACAATACTAGCATATTCAGCTAAAAAGAAGAAAACAAATATAACAGCTGAGTGTTCTGTCATAAAACCACTAACTAATTCTGATTCAGCTTCTGCTAAATCAAAAGGAGCTCTATTAGTTTCTGCAATACAACCTATAAAAAATATAAGAAATATAGGTAATAAAGGTAAAATAAAATAAACAACTTTTTGACTTTCTATTATTGTTGTTAAATTTAAACTACCTGTAAATAAAATTACTAATAAAATTATAGAACTTAATAATAATTCATAACTTATTAATTGAGCTGTACTTCTTAAAGAACCTAAAAAAGCATATTTAGAATTAGCAGATCAACCTGCTAATAAAATACCATATGTTGCTAATGAAGATACAGCTAACATATATAAAATACCTAAATTAAAATCTGATATAAATAAACCTGATCCATAAGGTATAACAGCATAACCTAATAAAGAAAAAATTAAAGTTATTATAGGACCAAGAAAAAATAATATTATATTAGCTTGTGTTGGTGCTACATATTCTTTTAATAATAATTTTAAAGCATCAGCAAATGCTTGAAGTAATCCATAATAACCTACAATATTTGGACCTAATCTTCTTTGCATACTAGCCATTGTTTTTCTTTCTGATATAGTAACAAAAGCTACAATAAGTAAAGCAGGTACAACAACTAATATATTTTCTATTATTGATATAAGTGTATACATATTTTAATAAAAACTACTATAATTAAAATTTAATAATTTTTTATCTATCTAATTATTATTACTAAATATTTTTTTTTTTAATTTTTACATAACTATAGTTAAATTTTGAATATATTATAATATTTAAATAATAAACATCTACTATTTATTATAGGAGTCATGGGAAATCGAATCCCTGATTATAGATTTGCAGTCCTAATACAGAACCATCTGCTATAACTCCAAATTAGTTTTAATTATCTTATTAATATTTTTATTTAATATATTAAAGAATAACCATTTCATATTTTTGTATTAAAATTATACATTTGTTTACTATCTATTTTTAACGCATTTTTACCTAATTCAAAAGCAAAACCTAATGTTAAAACTAAAAAAAATACAAGCATAATTATTAAACCATATAAATTATTAAAATAAGCACTTACAACATATGGGTAAACTAATAATATTTCTAAATCAAATAAAAGAAACAGTAAAGCAAATATAAAAAAAGATATACTGAACTGTGTTCTATTTTGACCCAAAAATGAATGAAAACCACATTCAAATGCACTATCTTTTTCTTGGTATGGATTATGTACAGATAATAATAAATTAATTACTAATAATACACAAGCTAATATTGGTATAAATAAAAAAAAAAAAGTTGTACTTGTCATATCTTATTTATTAACATAAATTAATATAAGCTAATAACACTTTAAATTTAAGCAATTAAGAAAATTTAGATTATTATGAATTATTCGATGGAGGAAGCATTCGAGTCTGATCTATAGAATTATTTTGTTGAGAATTATCTAGTTCTTGTAATAAATTATCTCGTAAAAAATTAGTTACTACTAAATTTTGTTCTACACCAGATTTATTAATTAGAAAATCAAATTCTGAAGAACTATCATATTTAGCTATTAGATTTCTATCCGTAGTTTTGTTAAGTTGGCTAAAAACCTTACTTTTAGATCTATTTAGTTCTATTTTACTATCCATTATTTTTTGTCAGAATGATCTTTCAACAGGCTCCGGTACTTTTTCAGCAACTGGATATTCAACTTGACTATATGGATATAAATTATTATATTCATCCGTAAAAATTGATCCATTAAAACTTTTATAAGATACACCATCTAGCATTAAATGTGTAAGAAGAGGTCTATTTTTCGCAGAATCTCAATTTTCCATTCGAGATGTATGAATATCTAAAGAACTAAGATTAAAATTAAAACCTTTACGCTGAGCAAAAGTAAAATCTGGATCTATAACAAAATCAGCATGTGTTGTAATAAGTAATCATGGATTAATTTTAAAAATATTACTTATCCCTAAATCATTAAATGCTTTTACTATACTACTTTCATAAAAATTTCAATGTTGCATTTCTACACCATTACTAATACATTCTAATACATGCTTATCTCTTAATTCATAGAATATATTATATTTATGCATTAATACTCTGTCTACGGTCTCTTTTAACGTTTTTTTATCATTATCTGTTAATCTATCCTTAAATTCTATTAACATATGATCAGTATTTTTATTAAGAATTTCATGTGATTTAGTTATAAGCTCATATCTTTTAACTAAACCCGGAGAATTTTCAGGATTTAAACGTACTATACCATTAAAAGAAGTATGATATTGATCTATTAAATATTGATGTAAAATTATTTGATTTTGAACATAATTATTATACGCTGCTTGAACATGAGGATGTGTTATTAAACTCTCGAATTCTTTAGAATAATCATATAAGAATAAGCACATATTACTCACACCATATTTTGAATATAAAAAAATATCAATAGCTATAAGTGTTTGCATACAATTAAAACATAACACTCCATAACCAGATGCTACAGTCAGAGCTGTTGTATGTGCTAATAAACTAGATAAGGCATCTAAAGGTGAATTTCTAATTAGTAATTCTTTATTAAAACATTTTTTAATAATATTTAATATAGCACAACAAAAAATTATACAGAAATAAATTACTACTAAAAAAATCCAACATACGTGTAAATTACTATTAAATAATACAGAAATTGGTATAAAAATTAATGAAAATATAGCAATATATTTAATGATATTAGTATGAAATTCTATAGATTTTTGAGTAAAAACAAAAAATAGTGATTTTTCTAAACCTCTAGAAATACCACTATTTACTCTGGCAAAAGAATATCCTTTTTTATTACTATATTATAATATTTATTAACTATTTCATTATTCTTTTTAGTAGCTATATCAAATAAAATATTATCAAATATACTAAATAATGGTGTAATAATAATAAAGTAACTAAAATAAAGTGTAGTTGATATTTGTCCAAATATAATAAAAGGATCTTCTACATGTTTAGCACCTAATATCATTAAAACTAAAAAATTAGCAATAAAAATATAAAAAGCTATTTTACTTAAAGGTTTAAATTGCATACCTCTTATATTAGATTTATCTAAGTATGGTAATGCCATTAAGATAAGTATAGCACCTAACATTGCAACAACACCTAAAGTTTTATCAGGAATAGATCTTAATATAGCATAAAAAGGTAATAAATATCATTCAGGAACAATAGCAGCTGGTGTTTGCATAGGATTAGCCATTACATAATTTTCACAGTCACCTAAAGCATTAGGCATAAAGAAAACAAATATAGATAAACCAAGCATAAATAAGAAAATAGTAACTAAATCTTTAAATAAAAAGTAAGGAGCAAAAGGTAATCTATCATAATTACCTGAAATACCTAAAGGATTACTAGAACCAACAGTATCATGTAATGCTATTAAATGCATTAAAACTAAAGCAGCTAATATAAAAGGTAATAAATAATGTAAAGAAAAAAATCTATTTAATGTAGCATTATTTACAGAAAAACCTCCTCAAATAAATTCTACTAAATCTTGACCAATTCAAGGTATAGCACTTAATAAATTAGTAATAACTGTAGCACCTCATAAACTCATTTGACCAAAAGGTAAAACATAACCTAAAAAAGCTGTTACTATCATAACTATAAATATTACAACACCTATGTTTCAAGTTAAACTTCTTGATCCTTGATATGAACCGTAATAAATACCTCTACCCATATGTAAATATACTAAAAAGAAAAAGGCTGAAGCTGTATTTGCATGTAAATATCTTATTAATCAACCATTATTAACATCACGCATAATATGCTCTATTGAATCAAAAGCATCTGTTATACTAGGTGAATAATGCATAGCTAAAGTTACACCAGTAACAATTTGAATACCTAAACATAAAGCTAATAATGAACCAAAATTTCATAAATAACTAAGATTAGTTGGTTGTGGTGAATCAATTATATAAGAATTAACTAATTTTAATAAAGGATGACTTTTAAAAATTCTCATAGTTAAATTTTAAATTTTAAATTTATTAATCTTTTTTTTTTTTGCTTATTTATAAATTAATAATTTTATTATATAATATTATATGGTGTAAATAATATAAATGATAAAATATTAGAAATATCTAATCATTGATCAGGCATAAACATAAATAATAAAATAAACATTGTTAAAATTGATATAGGAACAGATAAAGAATTGGATAAAGAAATATTAGATTTTAAATTAAATGATTCTATATTATTTTTATTAATAATTTCAGCAGGTATTTGAAAATTAAATAATTTATTACTAAATATATAAGAATGATTATTAAAAAACATAATTTTAATAACATTTAAATAATAAACAGCACTAACAACACTAGTTAATATACCTATTAAAGCTAAGAAAATAAAACCATTTTGTAAAGCTGAAGATAAAACCATTAATTTTGCAAAGAAACCAACAAGTGGTGGTATACCTGCAAATGATAATAAAGTAATAGCTAAGCTTATACTTAATATAGGATTTATATAAAAATAACCTTTTAATTGATTTATTAATTGAATAGGTGAATTATTCTTATCTAATAAATTGTTATAATCTATATTTTTATTAATATAAAAATATAATGTATAACCTATACCAATTAATATAAAGAAAACATTTAAATTTGAGATACTATATTGTATTAAATAAAATATAAAAGATTGTATAGACTCTACACTATTGATACTTAAAGCTAATAATAAGAAACCAACATGTGATATAGTACTATAAGCAAATAATCTTTTAATTCTAAATTGTGTTAAACCTAAAACAGTACCAATAATTAGAGATAAAATACTACTTATTAATAAACTAGATGTTCAAGAATATTCTATAGATATGTTATTAGAAAAATGTACTAAATGTAATAAAATTATTAATATAGATATTTTTGGCATAATAGCTACAAAAGTTGTAACAATAGTAGGAATACCATCATAAACATCTGGAGATCAAAAATGGAATGGTGCTGCAGATATTTTAAATAAAAAACCTACAGTTATTAATAATAAATAATAAGATATATAAGTAGAAATATCATTATACATAATATAATTTAAATTATTATCATTTATTAAATTAGATAAATTAGTTATAATATAAAAACTATCTAAATAAGTTGTACCTGAATTAGCATAAATTAAACCAATACCTAATAAAATAAAACAAGATGATAAACCACCTAATAAGAAATAAGTTAAACCAGAAGATGTAGAAGATTCAGAATTTCTATATAAAGTACATAATATATATAAACCATAACTTTGTAATTCTATAGATAAATATACTGATATTAAATCACTACTAGATATTAATAATAAACTACCCATAACTATAAATAATAAAATTAAAGTATATTCTATTATTGTATATTGTTCTCCTTTTTTATTAAAAATATTTGAAACAAATAATTTTAATTTATTAAATAATAACATATTTATACTTAAATATTTATTTGTTCAATATTTTCTAGGATAAAAACCTGTTAAATTTAAGATAAACATAGTTAACATAAATATTAACATATCAAATATTAGATCTAAAGATGTTATACTAAATAAACCACCAAATAAACCTACACCTGAATTTAAATAAGAAATAAAAAGATTATTGTAACAAAATAATATACAATATAATTGTATAATTATTCCTATTCTAGAATAATATATAGATATATCTCTTCTTAAACTAAGAGAATTAGATAATAATAATAAAAAAATAGAAGTTAATAACATTATTTTTTGTTTATAGTTGAAAATATACCAAATAATAATAATAATAAAATATTATTATCAATATTTAAATATAATAAGAAAACATAGAAAATTAAACCAATTAAAATATATAAAGCATAAGATGTAATAACACCAGTACTTAAACTACCTATATTTTTACTTAAATTTAATAAACCTTTTTCTAAGCCATAAGGACCTAATAATTCTACAGAACCTTTATCTAAAACTTTAGTAGTTTGACCACCTAATTTTAAGACAAAATTAGTAATATAATTATTATAAAAGAATTCAATTAAAAATCTTTGATTAAATAAACTAAAAATATTATAACCTAAATTAGTAAATTTAAATTTAATTAATAAATTACCAAAAAATTCTGAAAACATTATACCAATAATACTTAAAGTAATAGTAAAAAATAAAGGTAATAATTTAAATAAAGTTGGAACTGCAAATTCTGTATCTAACATAATTTCATGAGAAGGATGTATAAAAATACTATTATCTATAAAAAAACTTGTACCTAAACCTATAAATACATCTTTAGTTAAATAACCAAAGAATATAGAAAAAATAGCTAAAATAATTAAAGGTAAATTAATAAAAATATTACCTTGATCTACATTTTTATAATTATTTAAAGGTCCATTAGGATTAGTTAAAAATGTTAAATATAAAACTTTTACAGAATATAATGTAGTAAACATAGCACCAATTGTAGCTATAAAATATACAATAGTACTTGAAATATAAAATTGACCATATGCAGATTCTAAGATAAAATCTTTAGAATAGAAACCAGACATAAAAGGTATAGCAACTAAACTTAAAGAAGCTATTAACATTATTGAATAAGCTAATGGTAAAAATGGTTTTAATCCACCATATTTTCTAAAATCTTGATTATCTGATACAGAATGTATAACTGCTCCTGCTCCTAAAAATAATAAAGCTTTATAAAAAGCATGGTTAACTAAATGAAATAATGCTAAATTATATGATGATAATCCTATAGCTATTACCATCATACCTAATTGACTCATTGTAGAATAAGCGATAACTTTTTTAATATCTTGTTGAAATAATCCTATAATAGAACTAAATATAGTTGTTATAGCACCTAATCATAAACAAAGTATTAAAACAGTTGAACTATATTCTATTAATGGAGATGATCTCATTAATAAATATACACCTGCTGTAACCATTGTAGCTGCATGTATTAAAGCAGATACAGGTGTAGGACCTTCCATAGCTTGAGGTAATCAAACATGTAGACCTATTTGTGAACTTTTTGCCATAGCACCAATTAATAAACATATACCTATTAATGTTATAACATCTTGATTAAAGTATGGAGCTAATGAAAAAACAGTTGAATAATCTAAATTACCAAAAGATCATATTATTATGAACATACCTATAGTTAAGAAACAATCACCTACTCTATTAGTTAAAAAAGCTGAGATTGAACTTTGATTAGCTGCTATTCTAGTAAATCAGAAATTAACTAATAAATATGAACAAACTCCTACACCTTCTCAACCTAAGAACATTAATAAATAATTATTAGCTGTTACAAGTATTATCATCATAAAAGTAAATAAACTTAAATAACTAAAAAATCTTTGATTATGTGGATCATGACTCATATAACCTATAGAGTATATATGTACTAAACTAGATACTATTAAAACAGGTATTAACATACTTACTGTTAAACTATCAAAATAAAAACCTCATAATATATTTATTGATTCTGAATCTATTCATCTAAATAAATTTATTTCTAAAGGTATATTATTATAACCTACTTCAAAAAAAGTTAAAATAGCTAACATTGTTGTTATGATAATAAAACTTGATGTTATTAATTGTGCTCCTTGTACACCTATTTTTCTACCAAAAAATCCTGATATAATTGAACCTAATAAAGGTAAGAAAATAATAACTAAATACATTATTTATATTCTATTGCTATACTTCCTCTTAATCTATAAAAAGCTACTAATATACCTAATCCTATAGCAGATTCAGCACCTGCTATTGTTATTATATATATAGCAAAAGTTTGACCTAATATATCGTCAAAATTAAGTGAACTTATTAATATTAAAAAAGTAACAGACAATAACATTATTTCTATTGAAATAAGCATTAGAATTATATTTTTTCTATTTAAAACAAAACCTAAAATCCCTATTAAAAATAATATTAATGATAAATTCATTAAACTTTACGATTAAGATTATTATATATACTTATTTATTATTATTAATTAATTAATCACCTAATTGATCTCTTAATCATAATAAAAATTTTTTTAAACTTACTGATTGTATTACTATAGGCATTGAGCTATGTAATATACCACATATTTCTGAACATTGTCCAAAATAAGTACCTTGTCTGTTTAAATATACTGATGATTGATTTAATCTACCTGGATATGCATCACATTTTATTCCTAATGATGGACAAGCAAATGAATGTATAACATCAGCAGCTGATATTACAAATCTAGTATGTGTTAATTCAGGTATTATTACTCTATTATCAACTTCTAACATTCTTAATGTACCTTCTTCTAAATCTGATTCTGGTACTATATATGAATCAAATTCTACAAATTCACCATCTGCATTTGTAAAATCTGGATATTGATAACTTCAATATCATTGGTGACCTTCTCCGTATATTACTAATGATGGATCCATTACTTCATCCATTAAATATAATAATTTAAATGATGGAAATGCTATTAATATTAATATAACAGCTGGTGTTATTGTTCATATTAATTCTATTAATGTACCATGATTCATATATTTATGTGATATTGGTGATTTTGTATTTACAAAACTTTTTATAATAGTAATCATCATTCATGTTACAGAAAATAATATGATAGTTAAATAAAACATAATATTATTATGTAATTCTTCTATACCTTCCATTTGAGGTGTAGCACTATCTTGAAAAAATAAACCCCAAGGTGTTGGAGCATCAAGGTTTATAGTATTGTGATTAATACTTAAACTTAATGATTGAATTCAAATAAATAAATTTCTTATCATATTTATATATATATATATATTTCTTTATAACAATAGTAAATAAAAAAAAAAGTATCAATATACCTAAAAAAAAAAATATATACATTTTTTTTTTAATTATTAAAATAATCTGAATTTTATTTTAACTTATAGTTATTTAGGCTACGTATAATAATAAGAAAGCCATCATTAATGCGAATACGCAAATTAATTAATAAAAAATTAATAATTTTATTACTATTTCTAATAAAACATTTAACTTTTTTGTTGTTTTAGACTATGTCTTCATTTATAAATGTAGGATTTATAAAATTTTTGTTTACACTACTCATTTTTAGTCGTTGAACGTTATTAGTATAATATAATTTATACTAATATTCGCTGCAAATTTATCTTTAAGATATTTCTTGCAATTAACCCTATAACAGATCTATTCGCTTAAACCTGTAGCTTCTGAGAAAGCAAAACCTAAGATAGCATATGAGAATAATTGACCTCTAAGTGAAGGGTTTCTAGCAACACCTAAAATTAAAGCACCAAAAACAACACCTATTCCAACACCTGCTCCTATTAAACCTGTTGTAGCTAATCCTGTACCGATTATTTTAGCTGCTTGTATCATTTTATATTATTATAAATTATATTACTAAGGAAACCTTTATCCAAATAAATAATTACTATATAGTAAAAGTATTAAACTTAAAAGCCCTCAAGATGAATCGAACATCTATACAAATATTAACAGTATTTTGCTCTACCGTTGAGCTATAAGAGCTGAAATTCTTATCCTAGATTCGAACTAGGATCAAAATATTAGAAGTATTTTGCTCTACCATTGAGCTAATAAGAATAAGCAACATGTATAAGATTTGAACTTATATCATCGTGGCCGTAACACGGTATTCTAACCCTTAAACTAACATGTTGCTTAGAATATATAATTATTAATGTTTATATTAAACTAAAATATTTAAATAATATTTTAATAAATTATATTAAAAAAACTTAAGATTGCACAGGTAAACTTACAAATGCATGTGGTTTTGGTGGACTATTTAAACATCATTCTAAAGAACTATTATTTCTAGTAAATAATGTTTGGAATAAATCACTGAAATATTGAGGAGTTAATCAAGGATATCTTGAAACAGGTGAACCTTGAGTTAATTGTAAGTATAAGATATTTAAGAAATATCATGTAGCAACAACACTTACAATAGAACCGAAACTACTAATTAAATTTCAACCAGCAAAAGCATCAGGATAATCACCTATACGTCTAGGCATACCTTGTAAACCTAAGAAATGTTGTGGGAAGAATGTTAAATTAACACCTACAAATAATATTCAGAAATGTACTTTACCAGCAAATAAATCATAAGATAAACCTAATAATTTAGGTATTCAGAAATATCAACCACTAAATAAAGCAAAAACAGCTCCCATAGAAAGTACATAATGGAAATGAGCAACAACATAATAAGTATCATGGAAAGCAATATCAAGTGAAGCATTAGCTAAAACAACACCACTTAAACCTCCAATTGTAAACATAACTACAAAACCTAAAGCAAATAACATAGCAGGTGTTAAATTTAAAGAACCACCATAACAAGTAGCTAATCAACTAAATATTTTTATACCTGTAGGTACAGCAATAATTAATGTAGCAGCTGTAAAGTAAGCTCTAGTATCAACATCTAAACCAACAGTATACATATGATGACTTCAAACAACAAAACCTAATATACCTATAGACATCATAGCATATACCATACCTAGATAACCAAATACATTTTTACTTGAATTTGCAGAAATTACAGTACTAATAATACCAAAACCAGGTACAATTAAAATATAAACTTCTGGATGACCGAAAAATCAGAATAAATGTTGGTATAAAATAGGATCACCACCACCAGCTAATTCAAAGAAAGATGTATTAAAATTTCTATCTGTTAATAACATTGTTATTGCACCAGCTAATACAGGTAATGATAATAATAATAAAACAGCTGTTATTAATACGGCTCAACCAAATAAAGCTAATTTATGTAAACGAATACCTGGACTTCTCATATTAATTATTGTTGTAATAAAATTCATAGCACCTAAAAGTGAACTTATACCACTTAAATGTAAACCAAAAATAGCTAAATCTACACTAGGACCACTATGACTTTGTATACTTGCTAATGGAGGGTACAATGTTCAACCTGTACCTGCACCATTTTCTATAATAGAAGCAAATACAAATAATAATAAACTAGGTATTAATAATCAAAAACTTATATTATTTAATCTAGGAAATGCCATATCTGGACCACCTACTAATAATGGTAATAAAAAATTACCAAAACCACCTATTAAAGCTGGCATAACCATAAAGAATATCATTAAAATAGCATGAGCTGTAATAATACTATTATATAATTGATTATCAGCTATATATTGTACACCTGGAGCTGATAACTCCAATCTAATTAAAACTGAGAAAGCTGTACCAACCAAACCTGAAAATAATGCAAACATAAGATATAATGTTCCAATATCCTTAGCATTTGTTGATAAAAATCATCTTTCTTTTCACATTGTTATATTAAATATCTGCTGAATCACTTGATTAGATTTTTATACTGCTATTTAGCATATTTTATTTAAAGTCTATTTAATATATAAGACAAAAGGGTGGATACCTTGATTCGAACAAGGATATACTATGCCACATACAGCTGTTCTACCATTGAACTATATCCACCTTAATTAAAAAAAAATTTTTTTTTTAACTAAAATAAATAGCCTGAGGAGAAAATCGAATTCTCATTCTTAATTCATGAAATTATTGTTCTACCATTAAACTACTCGGGCTAATTTAATTATTCATAATTTTAATACATAATTTTTAAAAATAATAATTTTATTATTTTACATTATTATATAATTATGTTGGAGCGATTCGAACACTCATAGCTAAATACCAAAAATTTATGACTTACCTCTTAGTCAACAACATAAAATATTAATATATTATTAATCTAAATTAATAGAGGTAATCTAATAATTGATTAATTCAAATAAATTCAATTAATATTTATAAGTTTAGACCTATGGATAATAAGACTTGAACTTATAAAGCTTCCGCCACCATGATCTAAACACAGCCTGGTTACCAATTTCAGCATATCCATAAAAATAGTTGCTCGAAATAAGACTTGAACTTATAACCTAAACATCTTCAGTGTTCCGCTCTACCAATTGAGCTTTTCGAGCTAAATTTTTGGAGTTATCAGGAATTGAACCTGAATAAAGGACTTGCAAAGTCCTCGTTTTACCAATTAAACCATAACCCCAAATATCCGAGGAGGGATTCGAACCCACACGAGTATATCAATAAAACTTAAGATTATCCTGTCTACCAATTTCAGCACTCGGATTAAGACTAAAATGATTCGAACATTTATAAAAACTATTATGAGCAGTTGGCTTTACCATTAAGCTATAGCCTTAGTATACGGATTTAGGATTCGAACCTAAATAAATTGATCATGAGTCAAATATGTTACCATTACATTAATCCGTAAAATTAGTTTTAATATAACATTAAACCTATATTAAATTTGTAATTTATAGGTTTTTAACATAATATTTAAAATCTAATATTTCCTATTAAATTATGTATATTTTTAAAAGAAAAAGCTTTTCTAGGTAATCGTTCTTGGAATTGTACAGTTCCATGATATGTATGATAGTCTAAATGATTATATAGACTATCTCTATAATCAATATCTAAATTATTTAAAAAGTGATTCATTGTATTAATCTGACCCCTTCAAGCTTGAGGTCCTTGACTTATTATATAACCTGATTTTCTAATATCAAATAAAAAAGCATTTATATCTTTAATTAAAAATAAAGTACCGTTAATTAAATCAATATCATCATCAATTTTACAATAAGGATATATATCTGTAAAACTTTTTAATTCTAGTTTTTGATAATTCTTTTTAACTATATTATTAAATACTTCAATTAATTCATCATTATTTAAAGCTATTGTACTTTTTTTTACTAGATCTAAATAAAAAAAGTTTTCATACTCTTTATTAGATTTTATATATTTTAATTCTTCATATAAATACACATTAAAAGAATTTATATATTTAAAAATTTCTTTTACATGATCATGTATATTTAAACTATCATCTATAATACATAAAAAATCTCCAGATTCTCTAAATGTTAAACTTTTAATAAAATTATCTCTAACAATAAAAAACATTATTAAACTATCTATAAATTCTTTTGGGTAAAATATATAATTATATATTAGTATATTAGTATCTTTTTTTAAAAATCTAATATTTATTAAAAAAACACCTGGTTTTTGTAAATTCATTTCTACATTATCTTTATATAAACCTAAATGAGTTAAATATAATTTTTCATATAATAACCCGTTAATAAAACATTTATCTCTTCAAAGATTAAACATGGCATATTTTTTTTTTTCAATTTAAAATACTAGATAAAGTTCTAGATAAACTATGATTAAAAAATATAATAATTCAAAATAATAAAAATAATAAAAACACTAAATAATATAATTTATTTTTATTTATTATTAAAATAATAAACAATTTCTGAGATATAGTTAATATTATTAAATATATATAAAGTAATACAAAAATTAATTATAGATGTAATAAATAAAATTAGTGTTATAATTAATATTCATATTGTATTTATATTATGTAAATTATTTATAATTTTTAAAAAATAATTATAAAAATTATTACCAAAAATATTCTTAATATATAAAAAATTTCATTTATATATAACAAATTTAAAAATAAATAAAATAAATAAATTAAAAATCAAGTATATAATAATAATTTGTAAACCTAAATTAGAGTAAAATAAATCCATAACGTTATTAAAATTATTATCATCAATCATACTTGAACCTGAAGTAAAAGGACCTCCAGATGAAGATGTATCTTGATTAGAAGAACTAGCATCTTGATTAGAAGAACTAGCATTTTGATTATTTGAATTTATTTTATTTTGAGTTAAAGAATTTATAGCATTAACAGCTACAGTTGTTAAACCTCCTACAGCTCCAGCTGCTACAACTGTTCCTATTTTTACACCTACTGGTAAAGCAGAACCTTTAATTAAATTAACTCCAGCATTCATACCTGCACCAACAGCAGCACCAATACCTACGTTAGCTAAAGCTTGACTAGGTACACTAATATTAGGATTATTTATATTAATATTATTATCTTTAACATCAGCTTTCACAAGATGTTTTTCTCAATCTTTATCACTACTTTCTAATAAAATAACATCAAAATTACTAAAATATAATACGATTAAAATTAGTAAAATTAATAAAATAAGTAATGGTATATATCTATCAATACTTCTAATTAAATTAGATTGTAATAACATAAAAACAAAAATACCAATTGAAAAAATAATAATTAAATTTAAATTCATGATTAAACTAAAAAAAAACTAAAAAATACACAATACTAGATAAAGTTCTAGTTAAACTAATTAATTATTATTTATAGATAAATCTTTAAAAATTATAGTATTTAATATAGAATTTTTACTAAATATTAAAAATTTTTGAATATTTTATATTTTTACTTTTATCTTTAAATATTTCTTTCTCAGCCTCACCAATTTTAAATTCATAATTTAAACCTTTTAATTTTAATATATTATATGTAGGATTTAAATTATTAATATAATATTCTTCTTTTCTAATAAGTTCAATTAGTTTACAATATTCTAATATATCCAATTTAAATTTAGAATTATTATATTTTAATACTAGATTATGTATAATATTAATTTCTTTTAATTGATTATTTTTTAAAGAATCACTAAAAAAATAACCATTAAATTTATCTGAAAGATTAATAGCACTACCTATATAAAATTCATAAGTAATTAAATTAGTTAACATATAAATACCTGTTTTTCCTTTATTATCTCTTAAAATATCTTCTTTAAATAAATTTATATTAGGATAAGAAATAACGGGAACTTTTTTAAAGAATTTACTATCAATAAAATTTGTACAATTTATAAAAGGATTAAACATATTATTGATTAATATTCATAGATACACAATATAATATTATATAAAAATTAAATTTAGTTTTATTAACCTAAATTTAAAAACAGCCCAATAAAAAATTAAGTTATAAAAACTTAATAAGAAATAGGTGATTTGAACACCTGACCCTTCGTGTGTAAAACGATAGCTCTACCACTGAGCTAATTTCTTGCAACCCAAGAGAGACTTGAACTCTCGCACTAACAGTGAAAATGTTATGTCTTAACCAACTTGACCATTGGGTCAGCCCAGTGCAAGTATCGCACTTACTTAAACCGATTACAAAACGGTTGCATTACTTTTATGCTAACCGGGCTAAATTTATATATATAACATTTATATATATAAATTAAAATTTATATAAGTATTATATAAATTTTAATATATGTGTTATATTAAGTATAATAATAAATTAGTACTTTATGTCTAAAAAAAATTAAATTTATTACAACTAAAGCCTATTACGTAATATTATATTACGTATATAAAAGAGTATAATATAATAAGCTTCGCGCTTAAATGCTTTCAGCACTTATCTATAATTGACTTAGCTTTCCTGCCATGCTTAATAAGCAATCATATACACAATATCATTCCTGAATAAGGTGTATATTCATAATTTTTACTTTAGTGATAGTAAATTAGTTATAAACAATATTAAACAACAGGTAAACCATAGGTCAACATTCCCAACTCCTTTCGTACGAAGGGACTATTTATCTTTTACTCTGTATCCCTCTAGAAGATAAAAACCATACTGTCTCACGACGTATTAAACCCAGCTCATGTAACTCTTTAATCGACGAACAGTCGAACCCTTCATGATTTCTACATTCATGTGGATGAGTTAAGCCGACATCGAGGTGCCAAACCGCGCACTCAATTTGTACTCTCTTGCGCAAATTAGCCTGTTCAATTATGTTATCATAAAAGTTTTTAATCTTTTATTTCCTTTTCTTTCAAAAAGGTTCAGACTATTTCTTCATCTTTATATTTTTTTTTTTTATTATTATTTACCTCCTACTCAACCTTTTATACCATATGATCCTATACGTGTTGTTGAATTTAATTTAGTATATTCTAAATTTGGTCTAAAATTACCTCTTATCAATGCTGATGATTCAAAATTTTCTGATGATTTAATATTTATTAAACTTCCTTTATATTTTAATTTAGATAAAGATCTTGATGCAGTAAAACGTTTAGTTAATCTACCACTTGCTTCTAATCTTACACCTGAAACTCTTTTATATTTAATATTATCTAATATTATACCTTTTAAATATTTTGAATTATCTATAACATTTCTATTTTCTATTACTTTTACTTTTTTTATAGAACTTGATAATGATTCTAATACTTTACTTTTTATTGCACTTAATTTTAATAATAAAACTTTAGTAAAGATATCACTATTTAAATAATGGTATTTAAGGTTTATAAAATTAAATTGTATATTTTTTTTATATATTTTTTTTATTAAATTTGTTAAATTATGTAAATAATAACTATTAAATTTAGATTTATTAATAAAAATTAATATAATTAAATAAAGATATATAAATTCTTTTTCTAATGATTTTTCTAAAAAGTCTTTATATACATTTAATTTTATATTATTTAATTTATTTTTATCTTCTATAGTTTTTAATAATAAATTTTTTAATTCTGATTCTCTTTTAATTATTTTTAAACTTAATTTTTTTATTAGTCTTAAGTTTTTTTTTATTAAAAAATTTTTTTGTTTTAAAAAATTAGAATATCTTTTTAATATAGAATTATAAGTTATTAATTGTCTATTATAAAAATAAATTGTTATATTAATTAAATCATTTGTATGTTTAAATTGTCCAAGACTTATTAATATTTTATTTTTAGATATATTTACATTTTTTTTAAATGCATTACTACTTCTTATTTTTTCTTCTAACTTAAAATTATATAAATTAAAATAACCATCAATTAATTTATTTATTAATTTATTTGCTTCAATAATATTATTTAAACTATTTTTATTAAAAGTATAAATACTATTTTTTCAATCTCTTACAATAGGTATAAATTTATTAGGTCATAATACTTTATGCTTAGAATTTAATGATATATTCTTATATGAATGTTTTATTTTAGATTTTATTATATTTAACATAAATTTTTAATTTGTTATCAATTAAATAATAACACAGTTTAATAATAATTAAAACTATTTCATTAATATTATATTAATAATTATAAAGAAAAAAAAAAATAAATTTATAAAGATGTTGGGTACTTAAAAAAGGATTATTATTAGCATTATTCACCTTTTAGTCGTTGAACGTATTTATTTATATATAAAGCTTAAATAAATTTCGCTTCAAATAAACTTAATAATGATTAGACAAATTAAGTTATTTTTGAAATTAACCCAAATTATTACCAATATTTTAAAATATTGGAGGACTAACAAATAATCCCTAGCGTAACTTTTTCATAAATCCAAGACCTTTCCTTTATGAATCTTGTGATCATATGCCCCGCTTACGCGACTGATAGACTTGTAAGTCAAACAGTAAAGCAAGATTAAGCCATTAAACTTTTAAAGTAAAAAAAACATCATAATAATAAGTAAAATTTCTCTATTAATATGACTAAATAATAATATAGTTATATTATTATTTAATTTACATCTATTTACCATATAGTTAAAATCTTACTTAAAAAAAAATTAATAATAACTAACTTAATATAAACAATAACTGGATAATTAATAATAATTAATTACAAATTAAATAAAAAATTCAAGAAATAAAAATATTTAATGAATTTTTGTAAATAAAAATCTACAAAATTACAATATGAACTTTGGATATACCCAGGTACTTTTTATGGGATCTGTGCCCCGCATAAACTGCCTTCCTACCATAAAGAATATAATAGAACAAATAAAGGTGTTTCAATTTCATAACTATTACCTTATACACTGGAAATTATCAAATTATATCATAGTAGGTAACAGTAAAGCTGCAAAGGGTCTTCTTGTCTATCTAGAGGTAAGCAGCATCTGCACTGCTAATTCAATTTCACTGAGCCAATCATCGAGACAGCTGTTGTATCGTTAAGTCATTCATGCAAAGACCGCATTTAACGGCCAAGGTATTCCGCTACCTTAGGACCCTTATAGATAAGGCCGCCATTAATCGGGGTGTTCATCAAAACCTAATTAAATAATTAAGTAAATCTGTTACCCTACCGACATCGGGCAGACATCACACTCAATACTTAGATTTCTATCTTGGCAGAGTGCTTTGTTTTAATTAAACAGTCGTACAACACTATTTTATGATTCCTTTTACTATTTGATACTTATGTATCTATAATAATGGTCCTCCTTATCCCGAAGTTACGGTAGTTAATTTGCCGAGTTCCTTAATGATTGTTCACTCAAACGCCTTTGTATACTCTACTTGCTTACTTGCGATAGTATTTAGGTACGGTTTATAATTATTTTTTTTTTAGATTTTTGTTACAATTTCCTGAACCTTTATCACTAAATAAAGATTTTGTTTACAAAAAATAATTATTATTATCATCATATAGACCCTTTGGGGTATATACTTAGATACCGAAATTTAAAATAAACCATAAGCTTAAGGCGAGGAAAATAAAATTTTCCTTTTTCGTTACTCATGTCAGCATTCTCTCTTGGATTATCTATTATTTTTTTAACTTAAAAAAGATAAAATCTAAGATTTATCCAATGTTCCGCTACCCCGTATAATTATACGTACAAGGTTTCGGTATATTATTTAGATCCGTTATATTTTCGGTATTAATATCTAAAATATTTAATCAGTGCTCTGTTACGAGATCTTCAAAAAATGGCAGCTTCTAAGCCTATTTCCTGATTGTATTTGATAATAACATCCTTAATTTCACTCAATAATAATTTTGGAACCTTATTACTCTTGTTCTGGGCTGTTTCCCTTTAGACATACAACCTTATCGCACTATGTCTGATTATTCAACATTCATCTTTGCCATTCCGAGTGCAAATACTCTCCGATAAAATCTACACGATCCCCCGATATATACAAAAATAAATTTTTGCCAGAGATCACAGTTCTGTACCTGCTAAGATGTTAGTTAAATTACCTACTTAAATAGGTTTCGCGGAAAACCAGCTATACTAGTCAGTTTTATCTTTCACCAACTTACCACAGTTCATCGAATATCTTTACAACGATAACTCGTTCGGGCTTCATTACCCTGACCATGGTAAGATCACTAGCTTTCGGGTCTATGTTTAGAAACTATATTATTTTTTCATAATTGGTTTAACTGGGCAATATTTTATTGCTCGCTTCTAAACATAACTTGCTGACCCATTATGCAAAAGGTACACTCTTTTTTTCGAGCTGCTTATAAAACTACTAATTCAAATTTTCCCTCACGGTACTTTTTCACTATCGCTTATATATTATATTTAGCTTTAGAGGAAGGTTCCCCTTTTTTCAAACAAATTTTTTTCGTTTTACTTATAAGCTTATTTATTAAAAGAATTTTTAATAAAATCTCGTTTGATTTCTTTTCCTAAAGTTACTAAGATACTTCAGTTCACTTTGTTTATTTAATTAATTTATCTTAGATTTTAGATTTATAACTATCTATCTTTAATATATAGCTAATTATCCTTAATAGTTTCTTTACATACTTTATATATCTTACATATTTTTATTATTTATCAAGTTATTATGAATCGAACATAACTAATCCTCAACCCAAATGAGGTGCCTACCCAGCCGGCTCTAACCTGTTTTTTCAGAGAATATCCGATTTGAACGGATGTGATTTTTTTAAACCAAATAAGTCTCAAGCTTACCACCTTAAACCACTCAGTCAATTCTCTTTTATTCAAGAGCACTCAGATTTGAACTGAGAAGGTGGAGGTTGAAGCTCCATATTTTACCCTTAAATTATACTCTTATTGATTCCTTAGCGAATTGAACGCTAATCCTACTCTTATCAAAAGTATACTTTAACCTATTAAGTTAAGGAATCTTACGGAAAAGAGATGATTCGAACATCTAAGTGTAACTACACAATATTTAGCAAATATCTCGCCTTGCCTATAGCAACTTTTCCTTTTACGGGTTAAATCGGCTACGATCCGATATCTATTTTCTCGACAAGAAAATCCTTTGCCAATTAAGTTACTAACCCTTTTTTTATGGCTAGTTGAAGTTGAATCAACACATTTCACATGGTACGCGAATAGTCTACCGTTAACCTATAGCCATTTTTAAGACTTACAGGATTCGAACCCGTACTATAATGATTAAAAGTCATATGTTCTACCATTGAACTAAAGTCTCAAAAGTTTATTATCCCTTTATAAACTATTTATTGATTTACGTGAAACATATAATCTTACTATTCAAGGTAAAATATATTTACTAAATACAAAGAATATAAAACTTAATGATATTAATGTAAAAACTACTTGATTAAAGAAAAAAAATGGTATTAATTGTGGCATATCTTTATTTACTTTTTTTTTTACAAATTAAAGTTAAAATGAAATTATATTAAAAGTAATTGTTAAAATAAATTTAATAACCTCAGAAGTATATACATACATATAATATTAATCATACAACATCAACAAAATGTCAGTATAATATACCTGATTCGTATCCTAAATGATGATGATCTGTTAAGTGATAACCTAATAAACGTCATAAACCTACACTTAAGAAAGCTGTTCCTATAAGAACGTGGAATCCATGGAAACCAGTACTAAAATAAAAACAAGAACCATATACACCATCTGATATTGTAAATGATGATACTGAATACTCTATTCCTTGGAATATTGTAAATACAATAGCTAATAATATTGTAGCTACTAAACCATATAGAGCACCTTTTCTATTACCTTGAATTAATGAATGATGACTATATGTTACTGTTACACCTGATGATAACAAGATTATAGTATTTAATAAAGGTAATTCAAAAGGATCTATAGCATTTATACCTAAAGGAGGTCATTGTGCTCCTAATTCTACATTAGGTGATAATGAACTATGGAAGAATGTTCAAAATATTGCTAAGAAAAATAATGCTTCTGATGCAATAAATAAACCAACACCTAAATTTAAACCTCTTTGTACAGCATTAGTATGATTACCTAAATATGTACCTTCAGATATTATATCTCTGAATCATAATGTCATACATCAAACTAAATTAATAAATGCTATAAATAATATTATATACATATTACTAAATCCATGCATAGTTAATACTCCTGATGTTGTTAATATAAATAATGATAAACTATTATAAAAAGGTCATGGTGAAGGTGATACTAAATGATAAGGATGACTTTGAAAATTAGTTCTTTGATCTAAAGACATTTATTTATTTTATTTTTTTTAGTTTAAATTATCTACCTATAGAAATAACTATTGAACCTACCATAGCTAATAAAAGAATTAATGATATAATAATAAGTCATAATGAATAACTACTATACATTATATTACCTATAGCACTTGTATGTGTAATATCTATTAAATTAGTATCTCAACTTAAACTATTAGAATAATTTATCGATTCTTTAAAACTTTTTTCAAATAAAGAAGATGTAAAAGAATTTAATATATTAAACTGTACTACATTAGTTATTATTTTTTGACCTAAAATATATACTAATGTAATCATACTTAATATAGCTAAAGGTATATAATTATTATTTGTACTAACTAATTCAGATATTCTTATATTAATTAACATTAAAATAAATAAAAATAAAATAGATACTGCTCCAATATATACTAATAAATAAGATAAACCTATAAATGTTAAACCTATCATTATTAAATATATAGAAATTGTTGAAAATAAACCTATTAAAAATAATACAGAAACAACAGGATTTTTACTTACTATAGTATAAATACCAAGTATTATACTGATAAAAGCTAAAATATCTAAAATATTTGAATTAAATCCATTATTTATTTTGTCTACATATAAATCTAATTGCATATATAAAAAAATTTTTCCCATTTTTAAATGGAACTTAAAGATTACCAATAATAAATATAATGATAACTAGGAAGAGAAGGAATCGAACCTTCGATGACTCAAAGTCATTGAGTTTACAGCTCAACTCGTAAACCAACAAACGAAGCCTTCCTAAGGGGAGTTCGAGTTTTTAAATTTTTTTGTTTAAGTTTATTAACCCCGTGCAATTTCCATTACACGAACCTTATTTCGACTTAACACCAATTAAAGTTATACATTCGAAAATAATATGAATATAAAATTATAACTATTTATATATTTATTTATATTCACAAATCAAACTTATTGCATTTCTTCTTTCAGCGCCTGACGAGTGGTTAGTACCTAATTGAGAAACGATTCACCGTTACGTGATGATTAACGATTACTAGTAATTCCTTATTCATGTAGTCGAGTTACAGACTACAATCCATATTGATCAAATTTAAGGATTAGCTTATTTTCACAATATAACATCCTTTTGTAATGAAAAATGTGGCACGTCTATAGCCCACAATATTTTGGCCATGATGACTTGTCTTGATCCTATATATATAGTCCGATCTAGTGGCAAGGTATATTATACATATAAATAATACCAAGGTTTTCGCTAATTGTAGGAATTAACCTAATCTCACGACATTAACTAAAGACAGCCGTGCAGCGCATGTAATATAATTAAATATTATTCAAATTGTGGTAAGATTAATCGCGGGTTATCGAATTAAATAACATACTTCACTACTGGTTTCAAAGACGGCCTAATGATTTCAGTTTTAATGTTGCCATTGTACTCTTGAGGTGGAATGCTTACACTTTTATTTATAAACTAAAAAGTTTTTTAATTTATGACATTCAGAATTTTCTGCTTGGACTACTAGGGTATCTAATCCTGCTCGTTACCCAAGCCTTCGTACCTCAACGTCAGTTTTTATAAAGAAGGTCGTATTAACTGCTACCTGTCTTTTTGTTATTTGCAAATTCTATCTTTTCTTCAAAAATTCAATTCTTCTTTTATAAAACTCTAGAAAAAAAGTACCCTTTTTAAGGTTTATTTTTCCGTCTATGTACACTTTAAACCTAATTAAGATGACTTACACTTGTCTCTTACGTCTTACCGCGACTGCTGGCACGTAGTATTGGTCGAGACTAATAAATAGATAATTGTCATTATCTTTAATCTATTTAGAATTTTATACGTTTACACGTTAATTGTATTAATATTTTTAATACATTGCATTCTTCCAAGTTGCTGGTTCAACCGTTAGGTCATTGACCAATATCCCTCACTGCTGTACTTAAAGCGCATTAGGAGTTTCTCATTCCTAATGTGGTCGATCAACTTCTCAGTTACGACTACGGTTTTGTTAATTATTTATTATTTAATTATTACAAACCGAAATATTTATTAACATCTTAAAGCGAAAGAATTTTCTTTGATTATAAGGGATTTAACCTTTCTTTAAGGTAGTCAAAATATTATATACTCACCTGTTTACCACTTCATTATTTTTATTTAATGACGTACGATTAGCATGTGTTAAGCACTTGGATAGCGTTCAGTCAGAGCCATCATCAAACTCAAAATTTTATTAGATTAGGAATTATTTCCTAATAAAATATTTAACTTATTTTTTGTTATTCTTTATTCTTATACTAGTTTTTGTTTTAATAAGATATAATTAAGCCATATTCTGTATTTAACCCCTAAAAAAAAAGTGTTAATATAGTTATATATTTTATATTAGTTAGTATAGGAGTAGTGCTCGATATATCAAATTAAAATTTGATATTTGTTTCTTCAAATAATCCAAAATTCTTAATATTATATTTATATATACATTATAACTATGGACTTTCCTTTTTATATCATTATTTTTAATTTGAATTTATTTAATGTAATTCTAATGAATCTCTTATGTAAGAACAAGTTAAAACTATAAATACTTGACTTTGTATAAAAGCTATACCTAATTCTAAACCTGAAAAAGCAAATATGAATGCTAATGGTATTAAACCTATTAAAAAGTAAAAGATACCTGAACTCATTATTTTAAATGTAAAATCACTTAATATTACTAATAACATGTGACCACTTAAAATATTAGCACTTAAACGTAAACCTAATGATACATTACGAGCTAAATATGATATTAATTCTATTAAAACTAATAAAGGTAATAAACCTAATGGACAACCTGATGGTACAAATAATGAAAAGAATTTTAATTGATGTTTTTGGAAACCTAAAATTGTAGCACCTAAAACTACAGTAAAACTAATAAAGAATGTTAATATAAAATGTGATGTTGAAGAAAAACTATATGGTATTAAACCTAATAAATTATTCATTAAGATAAAAATAAATAAACCATAAATAAATGGAAAATAATTTTGACCTTCTTTAGAATTTATTTGATTTATTACAACGCTATGTACAGTTGCATATATTGATTCTTTAGTTAATGTTCATGAATTTGATATTAATTTATTGTTATATGTTATTAATAAATGTAATGTTAATATAATTATTGTACTAATAATTATATAAAAACCAAAATTTGTTAAAGACATTTTTAAATTTATAATATTAATATTTAAAGAAAAAAAATCTTTTATTTCAAATTGTTCTAATGGACTAATTATGTTATTAAACATCATAGTATTTGTATTTATATAAATATATATTTAATTTAAACTAACTACTAATTATATAAAACTTTATATATTGGAAAATTTTAGTTGTATTATC